GTCGGGGGAAAGAATAGGAAAGGTGATTTCACTATATTTCTGACCAGGAACAGGGCCTATGACAAGAATATTTTTTTGATTGGGGCGATAGCTCTGAAAAGACAGATTGCCCATCTTTTCTTTTATCTCGGGGGAAATACGATCGGGAGGGGCTAATTCAAAACCCTCTGGTAAAATAAGAACAGCTCCCACATTCAGGACTCCTTTTTTACCATTAGCAAGAACTTGTTTCACTTGCATATCATAAGGAATTCGAACAACTGCTTCAAATACAGTATCGGGAAGTACCGCTTGCGGAACCTCAATATCCACCGGTTTATTAGCTAAATGGCAATTGGCGCATACAATACGTCCAGTCGCTTCTCGTGGATTTTCATAACCCTGCTGTGCAAAAATGGGATATGCATTTGAAATGGATGTACGAGTGATGATATATATCATGAGCGATATGGAAATAGATCGAGTAATTTGTTCCTTTATCCAAGAAAAAGTATTTCTAGTTTGCATGGTCCAACCATTGATCCCGAAAATATATTTATACAATAAATTTGGGTAGGTCACTAATGGAGTTTCCTATCCACGATTCTGTTATTTACTGGAATAATTTGTTTTGACTCAATTAATATATATAGGAATATAGGATGAATCTCCGGGATGGGTAGAAATAGAAAGCGATTTTCAATGCTTTGCTTATGTACAACTGCAAAGTAAGAAACATTATAATTGGATTAGGTAGATAATTTTTCAGTCATTCATTGAATGATAAATCACTACAAGTGACGGAGATACGCGATTTAAATAACGGAAAATCCAATATTTTAAAATTGTATCTAGAATGACTGGAAAAGTGGAAACAAGGCCAGATATAATTTGATCATTATGAACAAATCCAAAATCCTTGTAGACAAAGCCAATCATCAGTTCCCAACCATGGGGCGAATGAAATCCGATACATAAATCAGTTAATAAAAGAAGAGAAAAAGCTTTTATTGTGTCACTTAAGTTATATAGGAATTCTTGAGCCCAAGAATTAAGAATAACGAGTTCTTTATTACCCAAAATAGAATAACCACTTAGAATAATGAAACATATTATATTTGTCGAGAAGTGCAAAATCGTATGAATACGACCCTCGTTGTGTATCTTGATTAATTGGATTGTTTCTTTGTGAATTCCTATACGAAGGTTTTGTAGATGTGTCTCCGAGTATTCCTTGATCATTTCCTCTAAGAAGAGGAGTTCCTCTAATTCTATGAATTTTTCTAGAATACTCTTTTCTTCAAGATCATTCAAAAAAGTTTCGGATTGCCTAGTGTTCCACCAATTAGTAACCCATGATTCCAGACTTTTTTGAAAGGAGAGAGAAATCCACCAGGGCAAAAATACTATAGATGCAAGATATAAAAGAGGAGTGAATGCTTTCTTTTTTGCCATTTTTTCATCTGTGAATTGTTAATGAACCCGTCTCATTCGTCGACTCTATGTAATCTAATATTTCTCTCACGCATCAGTTCTATTACAAGTTATCAAACCTATGAATCTATTCACTCTTTTTTATTTGTGATTTCGTGGTTAGGCCTTGAATCTAGAAAAAAATACGGAAAAAGATGAAAAATTCGAATGAATATATATGAATAAATAATATAATAAAAATTGTTTCCCTATATCTCAATCAGTCAAATTCGAAGCATATATCTCTTTTCGATGAACGCCCGGAAAAACCACTTTAAATAATGAATATGAATAGTATTCAGATTTTGAGACAAAAGAACTCTTTTTCTATCATTCTCCTTTTCTATCATTCTCCTTTTCTATCATTATATAAAAAAAACCTCTAATATTTCGAAAAAATTTAACTGACTATGAGTAGTCATCGATAGAATAATTGAGGTAATTTTCTGAAAAATATTGTGAAAAATGAGTGACAAAAAACGACATAAATAAATTGGCTACATTATAAGAGATCCAAATTTTTCGTCATTAAGGAGCACAAAAAGTCTAAAAAGAAGCTTCAAAAAAATTACAAGATATGATCTATCTGAATCTAAAGTTTCAATTCCAACAACTAAAAAGGGGGAATTTCCTTATTTCGAAATGGTTGATTATGAGATTTTCTTTTTTTCTTATTTTTTTATTTAATATATAATTGAGTTGTGTATGTGTATATTTCGATACATATAAAAGATCCCCCAAAAAGGTTTTTTTATACTTGTTCCATATACGTCTGCTTTGACTCGAATGAATGTTCTGAAGAAACCTCAATTAAGTTATGTTATAGAAAAAAAGGATTCTTGCTTTTTTGCCCTCCCGCGAGAAAGCATTAATTTCTCAGCTGATTTCTTAAAATACTTCAATAGGTACACGCAAGAAATAAGCCAATTCAGCAGCTTTTTGTTCCATTTCCCGTGGAGTAAAATTCTCATCAGTACGAGTCAATGGAATGGCTCCCTGGCCTCTGATATCCATATAAAGGACACGACGAGCATAAATACCCTCTTTAACTTCTATTCTGACGGACTGAATATCTTTTATAAGAAATCGGAGGAAGACCCGACGATTTTTTCCAGGGAATCCCCAACGAAAGATACACACTATTCCGTCTTTTCTATCAAATCGATCATAACCACTACCTACATTCCACGAAATTGTGCACCACAAATAGGAGCTAATAAAAAGACCCGCGATCCCATAGAAAGACATCACAATCCCTTGTGGAAAAAAAACTATTTGCTGAGACGGAAATAAAGATATCAAATTTCTACCAAGATAACTCGAGGTTCCAACCAACAAGAATCCTAATGAACCTAAAAAAAGGATAACAGCCCAGCAGAAATTACTTGTTTTTCGAGCCCCCGTTATAGGTTCTATCCATATATGTTCTGATCGACAACTCATACTTGATCCGGTTGCTTTTTTTGGAATTGAGAGAATACCCCAAATGAATTTGCCGTTTATTTCCGAAGTAACTCGCATCAACTAGCACTAGTTTGATGTGAACCTTTAGGAGTAATTCATTAAATTGGTTAGATCTAAACTAATAACACACCCTTCGTATGACTCACTAAAGATAGCCACATGTATATAGATAGACCAACTTTACAGTTCAGCTATTCGCCGATTCGGGTCTATTTGAAACTAGCTAATAGCATTTTGGGGAGATTTCGACGGAAGCCTCTTATACCATATTTAGCTAAATGGATATCTGTGTTATGATACAAGCGTCAGTTTTGAAAAAAAAAAAAGATAATATTTTGCGCCCTCGGCTCTAAACAATCTTGTTTTTTTGAACATGAAGAAATAAAGAAGCCATTGCGATTGCCGGAAATACTAGGCCTACTAAAGGGACCAAAACAGAGGGAAAATTAAGAGTTGTCATAGAATGGGTACCTCGATTTACTATTTGTACCTGTTATTATTATTTAGATTTTATATTTATTATTTATAATATTATTTATAATATAAAGATATCTTATCTTATTATATAATATATATAAAGATCTTACTTATATCTTATATATATTTTATTTAATTTATTATTTATTATACTTATATCTTACTTATATATATAATAATAATATAATAAATATAATAATATAATATAGTATTTATATTATAATAATTTGATTATAATTTGATAATTCTAAATTGGAATTATTACTACTTAAAATTTTTATTAATATCTATATCTATTAAGAATTAATTATTAATTAAAAATAATATAAGTATCTACTATCTAAGTCTAAGTGAGTATATAATGTAGTTTTTCATCTTTCTACATGAAAAATTTGAGAGGATATGGATGAGATATTATTTTCTTCATTTTTTGCTCTTGTCTTCGAATTTCATTCACTAAGCAAAAAGTTTTTTTTAATGAATTAGATTCTATTTATATTGATTCAAGGGTTTGTTAGAATCCCATCCAGCAGGGATTCTTAGTCAAAATAGGATTATCGTACGCTATAGAAAGATAAAAAATTCTATACTATATTTTCTAGATTTTAATTTCATTATATATGACGAGAAGAAGATTTTTTTATTTGCCTAATTTCACGAAAAAAAGAATTTCATCTTTTATCTTGTTAATAGAGACTTCTTGATCAATAATCAGGAATATAGAAAAAGGGTCAGATTTCCGATTTTATGTGACTTTTGATTCGTTATACAATTAGATCGTATGTCAACAAAGAAAACCCATTCGTCTCAATTTCACTTGTATTCCGATAAACTAATTACTCGTTTGCTCAAAATAATGGACTTAATGTTCTAATTTTGATTCAAAGGAAAGAAAGTGTGGAGTTGAAATAACTCACTCAGAACGCCTTTTAAAGGATTACGTGGTACGATTAGATCGAATAAACCCTTCTGGAATAAATACTCAGACGCTTGTGAACCTTCGGGTACTGTTTTATTCAATGTTTGTTCAATTACTCTTTTACCCGCAAAGGCAATGTAGGCATTGGGTTCGGCAATAATGATATCCCCCAACATACCAAAACTGGCTGTCACCCCACCAGTAGTAGGAGATGTAAGGATTGGTACATAGAATAACTTTTTATTTGATTGATAATCATATAAAGCAGAAGATATTTTAGCCATTTGCATCAAGCTCAAACTTCCTTCTTGCATACGTGCCCCTCCGGAAGCACACACTATAATAAGAGGTAGAAATTCTTTAGTAGCATATTCAATCAAACGGGTAATTTTCTCCCCGACTACGGATCCCATACTACCCCCCATAAACTGAAAATCCATAACCCCTATTGCTACGGAAATACCGTTTAATTGCCCTATGCCTGTTTGAACAGCCTCGGTTAATCCTGTCTTTCTTTGATAAGAATCGATACGATTTTTATAAGGCTCCTCCTCCGAATGAAATTGAATGGGATCCAGAGAAACCATGTCTTCATCCATAGGCTCCCAAGTACCCCGATCGATCGAAAGTTCGATTCTATCAGAACTACTCATTTTCAAATGATATCCACATTGTTCACAAAGATTCA